ATAGCAGTAACATTTAAATCTATTTGATTCTTTATCGGATCATAAAAACCAACTTTCCGAAGATCTCTTCCTTCTCTTCGGGACCGAACATCAATTGCAACGATTCGATAGACGGCTCAGTGGGATAGATGTAGATGAATAACCCCCCTAGAAACGTATAGGAAGTTTTCTCCTCGTACGGCTCGCGAAAAAATGATTCTAAGTTCTATTTATGTATAGAATTACATACAATCACAAATGGGTCTATAAAATGGTTAGATGAATTAGATTATGGTTTAAATCCCTCTTTTTTTTTTTATTTTTACTTCCTGAAAAAAAATCATTTGTACTCATAACTCAAGTTAGATAACTCTCAAATGGCTCAAAGGAAAATTTTTACGCATTTCATTTATTGAGCGGTCTTTAAACCCCCTTTCTTTTTGTTTGTTTCGTTTCAAATCGATTTTCATTTTTATTATGGTCTAGTTATAGAAACAATGGAAAAGGTATTTTCTTGTTTTGGGATCCTTTAATCTTTGTTTTAAATCATTGGGTTTAGACATAACTTCGGTGATTCTTAATCTTTTCAAAATGGCAGCAACATACCCTTTTTGCGATTGATTTATAGTAAAAGTAAAGAATCATAGAAAAGGTTGATTCTCATGTAATACACTTTGTATGAAAAGAGTTTTTTCAATTCCAAGAATTTTTTATTAGATTAGAAACGTGAAACCCTTTCAATTTCTCTATCGAAGATATACTTACGAAGTTCTTCCAATTTATTGATTGACATTAACCCTAGATCTTTGCCCCTGAGAAATGAATCAATACTTTCGACCCGAGCTCCATCATGGACTATTTACATTACAACCCAACGAGGTTTCTAGTAAAACAGAAGAAATATAAATGATGTCGAGCCAAGAGCACCTTCATCCTTATATAAAATGGTGGATGTAAGTCCACAACGGATCATGTCTTTCAAGCCGCACGTTGCTTTCTACCACATCGTTTCAAACGAAGTTTTACCATAACATTTCTATAATTTGGAACCGGTATGGAATTGATTCAATTATGGAATCGTGAATAATCATTGGTTCATTCGGTACGTAGTAATTTATCACCTTTCTTCTAGATAGATGGATAGAAATATTTCTGAAGAAGTTTTAGCACGAATTCAACATAACCCCAATTTTATCGTTATAGTATAAATGCAAGATTTTTTTAATTGTCAAAATCAATTATTAGATTCTAAAATAGAAATAAAAAAATGAATAACTTAATTATTTTTGAATATCTACAAATAACTCAAAAATATAGATTCACCAACCGCGCACACCTTTAAACTTTAAAATATAAAAGATTTCATTCATAAAGAATCATGAAAATTAATGAGTTTATAATTAACTTTCCTACTTTGATATTATTATTTGAATAAAGTTTTAGAGTACGAATCAAATTTGATCATCATAAAAAATTTCTCTATTTCTTTTGGAATTGAATCACCAATAATTCAAATTTAAAGCCAATAAACGTATCAAACAACAAATCAATAAATAAAATTTGTTGTTTATTTTTATGAAATAAATAAAAAAGACTGATGGTAGGGAAGATTTTAGTCCTTATTCTTTCGATTCTTATTTTATCAAATAGCTAAAAGAATAGTTCCTATCTATATCTATCAGATAGATTGAACGATTGTCACTCTTATAGATATTCTATGTTAGATATTGTTAGATATTGAGATTTTCATTTTCAATTTAAGAAATCACAAAATTCTTGTTTCACAACGAAAAACGACGCTCAATGAAATAGAACAATAACAATATATACATATAGACTATGCATTTCCTCATTTTATATACGGATTTTCATATTTTGTTTAACTTGATATTCAGTAATCTTTCTATAAGTCTATAAGATTGTCATAAAAGAAATAAAGGAATGAAAGTAAAGTGAATAGAATGAATGAATCCGTTTATCTCAATTTTCCCGCTCCTTCCATCGATTTCTAATTATTCATTAGAGTCAAACACGAAATACCTAAAAGTTCAAATAAACTAGATCGCGTAATTTGATTGTTTATTAATGAAATTTGGATAGACAAAGATATTGAACTTAATACTTGCCCTTGCTAATTAACTTCGATCTACTCCCCAAGAATGAAAAATCATAATAAATAAAAAAAGGGAGGGATACCCCCCTTTTTTCGGGATGCTGGCTATCTTATATAGGTACAAAGCCGAATAAGTATAGATTAAGTGCTTACTCCCTTTACTTTTTATTATTTTACCCTAACCGAGCCTTAAGAAAGAAAGAGATCCCCTTAATTAAATTCAATTATAGTACCAATAACTCCTGAAATGAAGAGATGCACAAAATGAATTTAAAAAAATAGAAAATAAGATCTAAGAAAGATAGGTTCTTTCGCACAAAATGCATATGCATCGTTGAAAATTCAATATCGGATGAACGGTTTTTCGAAGTAAATAACTTTCTTCAATACTCAATAGGAGCAAAGTAAACATATAATCAAAAACAAACCACTCGATTTTTTAATAAAAATCCTTGGATTGTGCTTTATATGCCTATCTTACTTGGATTACAAAGAAATCTCATTTAGGTGTCTCCACATGTCATTTGAACTCGATGCAGTTCGAGTTTGTCAAAAAAAAGATTTATTTAGAGAATAATCAGAAATAGGAATCACATTCTATTCCATATTAGACCTTTAAACATAAACAGAAAGTTGTTTACAAGAATCTTATTCTTATTCTAATCAAATTTAGATTTAGAATGAAATATGATCTGGGACGGAAGGATTCGAACCTCCGAATACCGGGACCAAAACCCGTTGCCTTACCACTTGGCCACGCCCCATTTAAATTTCTATTCGACACTAATAAAGAATAATACTAGTATTAGTTGATCGTCAATTCCGGTCCAAATATAGAATTTAGAGATCTTGCTAAGATTTTGATACGTATATAGTTAGTTAGTATTAGAATAAAAATATAGAATAAAATTGAATTTATTGATCATTACATATAATTCAATTAAGATATTGTATGAAAGCCGAATTTCTTCTATTCTATTTGAGAATGGGAGGGGTTTTGATTGGGTGAATTCAATGAAAAAGAAGAATTTTGTATACCTTACTTTCTTCATTTTTACTTCATATCAATAACTCAATCAAAATGCAATTATCTCCAAGAACAAAATGTCTGTTATGCTTAATATCTTTAGTTTGATCTGTATTAATTCGGCTCTTTATTCGAGTCATTTTATCTTCGCCAAATTGCCAGAGGCCTATGCTTTTTTGAATCCGATTGTAGATATTATGCCAGTCATCCCTCTGTTTTTTTTTCTCTTAGCCTTTGTTTGGCAAGCTGCTGTAAGTTTTCGCTGAGATCTTTAATATTATCCTAGAAAATTCATGATTTATTTCGAAAATTCTATCAATCAGAGTCTTCGAGAATATCTAATTTTGGGTATGAAATAAAATTTGAGTAATGAAAGACTCTTATGACAAAATAATTTTTATAAATTCCAAATTTTTCTATTTCTAGAAAGCGCTTCATTTCATGGTGTCAAAATAGGATATGTGGTATAAAAACAGACGATCTATTCCCCTCTTTCCCAAAAAATGATCTTGGAGATTGTGTAATGCTTACTCTCAAACTTTTCGTTTACACAGTAGTGATATTCTTTGTTTCTCTCTTCATCTTTGGATTCCTATCTAATGATCCAGGGCGTAATCCTGGACGTGAAGAATAAAAAAATTATTTGAAAATTTTGAAAGATAAATCAAATTCAAATAACAAAGTCATCGAGGGAGGCGGAAAGAGAGGGATTCGAACCCTCGGTACAAATAACTCGTACAACGGATTAGCAATCCGCCGCTTTCGTCCACTCAGCCATCTCTCCCAATTCAAAAAAAAATTACTATGTTACATTACACATAAAGTAAGGATTAAAAAAGGCTTTCTTTCGATCTTTTTATTATAAAATAATATATTCTAATATATAGAAGAATATAGATTTAGATGTGTATCACTTTTATCAGCAATTCCATTTAGATAAAATAAAGTAAGAGCTGAAAGGATCCAATATAAAGAAAACTAAAAAAAGACTTATTGTTTTCATTTTGATCGAAGGTCCCTTTTTCTTTTACTCCCACGGCCGGGCTGGCTAGCTCAACACCTAGCCAGGCCCCTCTTTTTGTTCCAACGAATGATAGATAAAACTATTTATCGAATTTGAAAATAGAAAGACTTGTTAGTAAATTCAAACAACTCGAAAGTCTCATTTATTATTTTATTCTTTTTTTTTACTTGAACTACTTTTTTTATATTTTTTAGAATACAAAATGGAATAGAATAAAAAAAAAAAAAAAAGAAACTCTGGACTTTTACACAACGCATTTTTATGTTATGATTTTGGTGCTTTTAGTAAACCGTCTCTATTAAAATTACTCCAAAGGACTTCTTATTTCATTTTTAATTTAGTTATATTATTTAAATCTTCTTTTCCTGCTTTAATCCCGCAAACACGAAAAATAAAGTTAACGCTCTAATTTTCATGATTCATTTAGGATCCTATTTTGATTACGCCAAATTACTCTGTTCGACAAAAGATCCATTTGTATACAACAATTAGATTGTAGCGGGTATAGTTTAGTGGTAAAAGTGTGATTCGTTCTATTAATCCCCTTAATAGTTAAGGGGTCTTTCGGTTTAATTTATATTCCGATCAAAAACTTTTTTTCTTAAAAGGATTAAATCCTTTACCTCTCAATGACTGATTCGAGGAAAAATAGAAATTCTCGTGATTTGTATCCAAAGGTCAATTCGAAATTGAAAAATTGAATTATAAAATTGCGAAACATAATTTGTGAATTGGATTAATACTTCCAATTAAATAATTATGAATAAAGGATCCATGGATGAAGATAGAAAAGTAGATTTCTAACCGTAACTAAATCTTCAATTTTGAATTGGTAGAGAAGAAATTGAAGCAAAAGA